TTATTCAATATCCTCTCCTTAGTAGTTAAAAGGCTTCGTGATTGGTTTTTCTGAGAGGAAAAAATCTGCTAGGAAATAAGAAATAAATAAAATAACTATTCAAATGATTTTTCATCGAATGACTATTCATCTATTTATTTTGATGGAAATAGCGGCAAGAAAGCTCTATGGAAAAGTGGTGGTTCAATTCGATGTTATTCAATGTGGAGTTAGAATACAGGTTAGAATGCGGGTGTAGGCTAAGTGATAGTCTTGGTCCTCTTGAAAATACCAATATAAATGAAGAAAATGAAGACCTGATTCGAAATGATATAGATAAAAAAAACCATACTTGGAAAAATAATGACAGGTCTAGTTACAGTAAGGTTGAAAATTTAATCGAGGCCAGTGATATTCGGAATTTTAGCGCAGATGACACTTTTTTAGTTAGGGATAGTAATAGGGACAGTTATTTAGTATATTTTGATATTGAAAATCAAGTTTTTGAGATTGACAATGAACAGTCTTTTTTGAGTGAACTAACAAATTCTTTTTTTTTGAATTCGAGTTATCTGAAAAAAGAGTCGCGAAGTGACGACTCCCACTATGATCATTATATGTATGATAGTAAATCCAGTTGGAATAATTATCTCAATACTTGCATTGACAGTTATCTTCGTTCTCAAATTTATATTGTAAATTCTAATTTACATGGGAGTGACAATTACAGCGAAAAGTACATTTATACTTACATTTGTGGCGAAAGTGGAAATAGTAATGAAAGCGAGAGCTCCGGTCTAAGAACTAGCACGAATAGTAGCGATTTCGCTTTACGAGAAAATTCTAACGATCTCGATGTAACTCAAAAATACAGGCATTTGTGGGTTCAATGCGAAATTTGTTATGGATTAAATTATAAAAAATTTTTGAAGTCACGAATGAATATTTGTGAACAATGTGGATATCATTTGAAAATGAGTAGTTCAGATAGAATTGAACTTTTGATTGATCCAGGTACTTGGGATCCTATAGATGAAGACATGGTATCTTTAGATCCCATTGAATTCCATTCGGAAGAGGACCCTTATAAAGATCGTATTGACTCTTATCAAAGAAAGACAGGATTAACGGAAGCTGTTCAGACAGGCACAGGTCAACTAAACGGCATTCCCGTAGCAATTGGGGTTATGGATTTTCAATTTATGGGGGGTAGTATGGGATCTGTAGTAGGAGAAAAAATCACTCGTTTGATTGAGTATGCTGTCAATAAATTTTTACCTCTTATTCTAGTATGTGCTTCCGGAGGAGCACGCATGCAAGAAGGAAGTTTGAGCTTGATGCAAATGGCTAAAATATCTTCTGCTTTATATGATTATCAATCAAATAAAAAGTTATTTTATGTATCAATTCTTACATCTCCTACGACTGGTGGAGTGACAGCTAGTTTTGGTATGTTGGGGGATATCATTATTGCTGAACCCAACGCCTACATTGCATTTGCCGGTAAAAGAGTAATTGAGCAAACATTGAATAAGACAGTGCCTGAGGGTTCACAAGCGGCCGAATTTTTATTCCATAAGGGCTTATTCGATCCAATCGTACCACGTAATCCTTTAAAGGGTGTTCTGAATGAATTATTTCAACTACACGCTTTCTTTCCTTTGAATCATAAATCAAACAGAGTCTTAAAATAATTCAAATTAATTAAATTAATATAATACGTACAAAGGGTTAAAGTAAATAATAAATAAAAAGATTAAATTATTGGAAATTATGAATTATAAAAAAAATTAAGAAAATTCATATTCCATATTCTAAGACAAGAAACAGATAATCAAATAAGAGTAAAACCGGTGGATTATCATACAGATATTTCATGTATCAAAATGACAAAGCCCATTTAGTTAGTTCTAGCCTTCTTGCACTTTATTATTGATTCTATATGCTCACTTAGACATATTCTAGATAATTAGATATAATTATATACGAATTAATATACGAATTCTTTTAAGATATCTTTCTAACAATATACCAATATCAAAAATAGGTACAAATAGTAAATCGAGGTGCCCATTCTATGACAATTTTCAATAATTTACCCTCTATTTTTGTACCTTTAGTGGGTTTAGTATTTCCGGCAATTGCAATGGCTTCTTTATCTCTTCATGTTCAAAAAAACAAGATTCTTTAGATCTAATGGGAGTAAATTGGATCTATTTCTTTTTTTTCAAGACTTATGTGCGGATCATAAGACAGATATCTCTTTAGTGGAATATCCTACTAGAACGGGCAGAGCGCGCGACTTCTCATTCAAACATAAATCAAAGAGTTTTTCGACAGGCGTAAATATGATATATGAGTAAATAAACGATATATGAGTAAATAAACGAGCTATTTGAAATGGAAAATCCATCGAGATTAGAGTCGACGTCTACAACAAATGCAAAATCAACGTATACATATGTGTGGAGATAGGAGATCATATGCGGGGGCTCCTATTCTTATTTTCGATCTAACAAATTCTTCCTAAAGATTGACATCAAAATAAAATAGTGCGAGTTGATAAAAGTTATTTCAGAACCAAACAAAATCAAGTCAAATTCATTGGGGCCAATACCCCACTTCCAATAAAATGAAACTGGATCTAGTATGAGTTGGCGATCAGAACATATATGGATAGAGCTTATAGTGGGATCTCGAAAAACAAGTAATATCTGCTGGGCCTTTATACTTTTTTTAGGTTCAGTAGGATTTTGTTTGGTTGGACTTTCCAGTTACCTTGGCAGAAATTTGATATCCTTATTTCCGTCTCAGCAAATCATTTTTTTTCCACAGGGGATCGTGATGTCTTTCTATGGCATTGCCGGTCTATTTATTAGCTCGTATTTGTGGTGCACAATTTCGTGGAATGTAGGTAGTGGTTATGATCGATTCGATAGAAAAGAAGGAATAGTGTGTATTTTTCGTTGGGGATTTCCGGGAAAGAGTCGTCGCATCTTACTCCGATTCCTTATGAAAGATATTCAATCTATCCGAATCGAAGCTAAAGAGGGTATTTATGCTCGACGTGTCCTTTATATGGAAATAAGAGGCCGGGGGGCTATTCCTTTGACTCGGACCAATGAAAATTTGACTCCACGAGAAATTGAGCAAAAGGCGGCGGAATTGGCCTATTTCTTGCATGTACCAATTGAAGTATTTTGAAATGAACTCAAGAATGAACATTTTCTTATCGGGGGAAGTCAAAAATCCAAGAATCCTTTATTTGTATTTGTTTTACAGGCATATAATTTAACGGAAATTTCTTCGCGATATTGATGAAGCAAAAAAAGCTTATGCTTATACTTATATATTTATATTATATAAAAAAGCTTATACTTATATATTTATATTATATGAAAATATATATTATTTTCAAATATATATATATACTATAATTTCAATTTCATATTAATATATTAGTTAGTATATTATAGAATATAATATATAAGGAACAATTTGAAAAAGGAAATTTTTTCTCTGCAAATTTTTTTTATGCATCCGGAAATTCACCCAATTCAGTAACAAAAACCAAAGAAGGAACAAATCGAAATAATAGACTCATTTTATAGATATAGATCGAAATAAAGCATTCATCTCGGAATCAGAATTTGAAGTGGATCCTTTGAATATTTATCGAAAGGGGGGATTTTTTGAGAATTTTGAACAATTAAGATACCCGGAAACAAGATTTTTTTCTTTATTCGTATACTCTTTCTTTAGTTCTTTCTGTATTGTATTCTATTCTTTCGAAATTCAGGGGCCAACTAATGATTTACAAATAAAAAATAGGGAATAGATTCATACATAGGTTCCAACAAGCCTTCAACTTCTCTTTTATGGAAATAGTAAATTGTATAAAGTCGACGAATGAGGCGGGTTCATTTAAAATACGAAAAAATGAAAAAAAAAACCTTATTTCCCTTCTATATTTTATATCTATAATATTGTTGCCCTGGTGGATCTCTTTTTCGTTTAATAAAAGTGTGGAATCTTGGGTTATTAATTGGTGGAATACTAGTCAATCTGAAATTTTTTTAAATGCTATTCAAGAAAAGAGTAGTTTAGAAAAATTCATAGAATTAGAGGAACTCTTACTCTTGGACGAAATGATAAAGGAATGCCCGGAAACACATCTGCAAAAGTTTATTATCGTAATCCACAAAGAAACGATCAAATTGCTCAAAATGTACAATGAGGAGCGTATCTATACTATTTTGCACTTCTCAACCAATATAATCTGTTTCGTTATTCTAAGCGGTTATTCGATTCTAGGTAATGAAGAACTTTTTCTTCTTAATTCTTGGGTTCAAGAATTTCTATATAACCTAAGTGATACAATAAAAGCTTTTTTTATTCTTTTATTAACCGATTTATGTATAGGATTCCATTCACCCCACGGCTGGGAACTACTGATTGGTTCTGTCTACAAGGATTTTGGATTTACTTATAACGATCAAATCATATCTGGACTTGTTTCCACTTTTCCAGTAATTATCGATACAATTTTAAAATATTGGATCTTCCATTATTTAAATCGTGTATCTCCGTCACTTGTAGTGATTTATCATTCAATGAATGACTGAAAAATGATTCCCCAATCCAATTAGAATGTTTGTTATTTTTCACATAAGTCAAACATCAAATTTTTTTTATACATTTTATTCTATACATTTAAAGATTCCGATCCTCTTATATTTTGTATTTTGAAAAGTTTTAAAAAATAGTTTAGTAAATAGCAACATCGTGGGTAGGGAACTATATTAACGACTTACCTAATTTTATTGTAGAAATTTTATGGATCAACGATTGTACCATGCAAAGTAGAAAGACCCTTTCTTTGATAAAAGAAGAGATTACTCGTTTCATTTCTGTATCGCTCATAATATATATACTAACTGGGGTATCCATTTCAAATGCGTATCCTATTTTTGCGCAACAGGGTTATGAAAATCCACGTGAGGCAACTGGCCGTATTGTAT